ATTCCTTCATATTTATAGAGATAGGGGACATAACTCACATGGATATAGTAAGTCTCGCCTGGGCTGCTTTAATGGTAGTCTTTACATTTTCCCTTTCACTCGTAGTGTGGGGAAGAAGTGGACTTTAGAAGTACTACTAATTGAGTTGAGGAATCAAACTGTATCAATTGTTTTATAGATCGTTCTGCAACGCGTTTTGAACTATTTAAAATCAAAATATCTGAATTTCCAATTCCATTGGAGTCCAATGGAGTAATGTATGATAGGAATCATACTCTTTCAATCAAAGAACTATTTCAATGATTCCCATGTTTGTATTTCGAAAGGAAAGGGATCCAGATGATTGGAAATTTTTTCCAATCTAATTCTTCTGAAATTTTCTATTTCAATTAAGGGGCTCTTACTATCCTTATAGATTAAGATTAGATGGATACTGAGGAAGACCAGACCTTTTTTTGATCCCTCTTGACTCTTCAAAGAAGAAGTCGTTTTGTTAAGTGTATACGCACTTTCTATGAGAAATGATATAGACATAGTGGTTGTCTAACGAGAGACTATGCAATAATAAGATCTTGCCTCAGGCGAGTCACATATTGCGCATTTACCGATGGGTTTCTAATTTTAGAAAGGAGATTTTATCTTTATCGACTTATTTGATATCATGGTTCGGGCGTTAAAAATCGGTGAGGTTTACTCTTCCTTTTCGAAATCCGAAGAAGTGCCCGTGGTCCTCCTGTCAATAGTTAAATCAATTATTTCTTCGGAATACTAAAAAAAAGATTACTACGCGATTTTAGTAATCTATATGCCCATATCGTTTTTCAATCATTGATTCTTTCCATAAATACCGATATTCAGATTGGAAATCATAAAAAATCTAGTAATTCGAATCATAATTAGAATCATAAGATAAGAGTTAAGGCGATTATTTCAGATTGATCGGAACAAGTAGATGTAGCAAATAAATAGAATTGGGTGCTATGTCAATTCCATACAATATAGGGAATTTATATACACATATATGAAGAGAATATTGTAGATTGATCTATATAAAATGAAGCCTCTATCTTTATTCTAGAGTAGAACTTTATAGACTAAGAGATAGATAGTATGGTAAGAAAGAAATAGATGAATCGTTCTTACCATACTATCGAATTCATAAAATACTGCCGATTATAGTCCGCTCATTTCATTTAAGACGCGAAATTGGAATCCTTTTCATTTTACTTCGTCCATTTTTGATAAGAACTCAGAAGGAAAGTTTCATTCAAATTCATTTGAAAATTGAATTGAATTAATCATTTTGACTGACTGTTTTTACGTAAATGATAAGTAGAAAAGCGGTAGGAACTAGAATGAATAGTGCAGTCGCAATAAATGCAAGAATATTTACTTCCATAATCTCATCGGTTTTTTTACTTCGCAATAACTCGGGATTTAATCCCATAGAGATGATAAATCTTTCGCCTGTAAATTCAATGAATGAATTACCTCTCGACGATCTTGAATCGGATCAATATCATGAATAACAATATCTGAGCTATCAAATCAATTCGTCGTCGAGACTTGAATAGTATAACATAGGAAGTTCTTTTATCCATACCGAATCCAAACTTGGATTCCTGACCCAATCAATCCAAAATTCCTTTATTTATCATTTGTTTCCCTTCTTTTTTCTATAACCTACCTTACGTCTTCCTTGTACAATCATCTGATGAAGTATCATCAGATTGCCCTTCCACTTCGATTAGTCACATAGTTACAAACCCAAACAAACAAGAAAAGCGAAATGGAAAAAAAAGAGTTAAGTTCTAAACTCCTTGTGATTTTTTGGAAGACGAAGACAAAGAAGTTTGATAAAGATGAGGCCGGTATAAAAGATCTCACTATTTTAGGGTTTGTTATTTCTTCGATGGGACCTTAAAAAAAATGGAAAAATAGGAAATAAAAAAAGCCCCTTTGTTTTGGAAATTGAATTCTGCCCCCTGACATCCTTTCATAGAAAGGGAGAAATTAATTGATGTATTTATTGGATCCGTCGGGACTGACGGGGCTCGAACCCGCAGCTTCCGCCTTGACAGGGCGGTGCTCTGACCAATTGAACTACAATCCCAGGGAAATAAGGGATCTAGCAGAAAATTTTATTCTTTTTTTATCTTCGTATTTCGTATGGGGTATTTCGGAAGGACAAGGGGGTTATACCATCTCATGGTAGATTGGCGAATTATTGGGCCGAGCTGGATTTGAACCAGCGTAGGCATATTGCCAACGAATTTACAGTCCGTCCCCATTAACCGCTCGGGCATCGACCCAGGAAGAATCCACTTTAGGCTTATTGGTAATCCATGATCAACTTCCTTTCGTAGTACCCTACCCCCAGGGGAATTCGAATCCCCGCTGCCTCCTTGAAAGAGAGATGTCCTAAACCACTAGACGATGGGGGCCGACTTGCCCAACCGCCCTCATACTATGATCATAGTATGAACAGTTTTTTGAAATT